AGATTTTAATAAAGTTTCTGTTTTATAAACAGAAAGTTGGGTTCTCATCTTAAACCTTTCTTGAGGTATTTTCATTTTATGTCATGTTATGTAATTTTTGATTCTTTCATTTTATTAAGTTCAAGCAATTCTATTTCTATGGCACAACATATTTTGGAAATCTAGATTTGAATCGAAAAAAATATGAAAGAAAAACACCAAGCGAAAAAACTTTTTTTTTATGGAATGGAAAAGTTCATTTGAAAAATAAAGAAAGAATATTCTTCTTTTTTATTTTATATTTTTTTTTAGTAATATTTTATACAATTTTTCCATATCGTTCACCTATACCTAATTCTTTTTTTTATAAAAAAAAGATTTTTTAAAAAGAAAATAAATCTATAATAAATTAGGAAAACGTATATTTATTTTGACCAATAGATGTCTTTCACATCCAGCTATACCAATGAGTAATCTCTTAATTTTAATTTAAATGGCAGTTCCAAAAAAACGTACTTCTGTATCAAAAAAGCGTATTCGAAAAAATGTTTGGAAAAGGAAGGGGTATTGTGCATCGTTAAAAGCGTTTTCCTTAGGGAAATCTCTTTCGACCGGGAATTCAAAAAGTTTTTTGTGCGACAAACAAATAAAATAAATAGTAAAATGTTGAAATAATCTAAATCGGGCTGACTTGAAAAATTGACTGATTTCATTTCAAAAATAAGAATCTCGCTTTCTATTCCCTATCGGAGTTAATCAATAGAAAATAGAATTCTCGCCGCTTTGAGAATCCAGAATATATATAAAACTCTTTTGTTTACCTTACCAAATTTCGAAAAAAAAAAGAATACTTTATTTTTATTAACAAAAAAACACAAGATACTCGATTTTTTCAGTATATCTTTTCATTTTCAAGGTGGGGAGTATTATTTTCCCCATCAACCTATTTCTTCCAATAATCTAAGTTTTGCTCTTTTCTATATATTAACTTTCTATATATCTATAGAAGAGCTAATATCTTTCGTTACTAACGTTACTAAAATAATGGAAACTAAAATTCTAAACCTTTTTGTGTAACTTTCTTACTTTTTTTTTGATTTCCTCGAAATTCTTATATAGACCACCCTATATCTCTTGTGATGAATCCATTCAAAAATACTTATTGAAATTATTCTGGATAAATAATGTGTCAATTGTGAATGATTCAAAATGGATTTTTTTTATTAATATTCATTGATAAACTGCATTTTTTGTTTTTGATTTTTGGGATCAACTAAATTTTGAAATAGTTCATTAAAACAAAAATTTGAGTTCTCTTCCTTAATTGAATTGATAGTAGGATTTTTGAATTTTGCAAGAATTCAAGTTGAAGAGAGTATAAAATAAGATGCACGAAATCAAAATGAAGACTCTAAATTAAAATAATGAACCTTCAAATACCTATGTTCAAGAAATTTTTATTCATCTATTTGAATCTTTTCTAAAAAATATTGCAACCAATCGAATTCTTAAATCTGGACGATTTCTTATTCATAGACTATTATGAGTTCAAGATAAGCCGCTATGGTGAAATTGGTAGACACGCTGCTCTTAGGAAGCAGTGCTAGAGCATCTCGGTTCGAGTCCGAGTGGCGGCATGTCATCTCCTAAAAAAAGTAAATAGATCCTATAATGAATCCAACTCTCCATATAGATTTTCTAATTAAAGGACTCCTATAATCTTATGATATTTTCAACTTTAGAGCATATATTAACTCATATTTCTTTTTCGCTCGTTTCAATTGTACTTACAATTCATTTGATAACCTTTTTAGTCGATCAAATCGTAAAACTATATGATTCATCCGAAAAAGGCATGATAATGAATTTGTTCTCTATAACAGGATTATTAGTTACTCGTTGGATTTATTCGGAACATTTTCCACTAAGTGATTTATATGAATCATTAATTTTCCTTTCATGGAGTTTTTCCCTTATTCATATAGTTCCGTATTTCAAAAAAAAGAAAAATATCCTAAGCACAATAATTGGCCCAAGTACTATTTTTACCCAAGGCTTTGCTACTTCAGGTCTTTTAACTGAAATACACAAATCCACAATATTAGTACCAGCTCTTCAATCTGAGTGGTTAATAATGCACGTAAGTACGATGATATTAGGCTACGCTGCCCTGTTATGTGGATCATTATTATCAGTATCACTTATAGTCATTACAGTTAGAAAAAATCAAAAGTTTTTTGCTACGAGTAATCGTTTTTTAAATTTCAATGGTTCCCTTTTCTTTGGTGAAATCGAATACATGAACGAACGAAGTAATATTTTCAAAAATACTTTTCTTTTTAATTATTACAGGTCCCAATTGATTCAACAATTGGATTATTGGAGTTATCGGGTTATTAGTCTAGGATTTATCTTTTTAACTATAGGAATTCTTTCTGGAGCAGTATGGGCTAACGAAGCATGGGGATCTTATTGGAGTTGGGACCCAAAAGAAACTTGGGCTTTTATTACTTGGATCGTATTCGCGATTTATTTACATACTCGAACAAATATAAAATTGCAGGGTACCAATTCAGCAATTGTGGCGTCTATTGGATTTCTTATAATTTGGATATGCTATTTTGGGATAAATCTATTAGGAATAGGACTACATAGTTATGGTTTATTTACATTAATATATAATTGAATTAAACACAATTTAAGGAGTTATGATGAATAGGAATAGAAAAGTGTACAGCACATATCAGATAAAAAAACTTTGTGTGAACAGGTGAGAACCCTGTGAATCACTACACCATTAAATTCATAGGGTTCTCACCTGTTCAAATTTATTTTTTTTACTTAACGTAAGAGAAGAAAAAAAACCTCTTTTTTTCATTGTACAACGAACATCAAAAAAGAATATTTTTTTTTCTTTTTTATTCATCAAAACTATCCATAAAAAGAATTAGATAGAATAACTTCAACCTTTTCAACTGATAGTGAAAGAACAAAATCAGGATACATACCAATACCTAGTATTGGTAAAAAAAGAGAGATCAAAAGAAATAACTCTCGTGGTCCAGAATCAAAAAAATAAGGGGTTGGTACATTAAATATCTTATATCCATAGAACATCTGGCGTAACATAGATAATAAATAAATAGGAGTTAATATGATTCCAATTGCCATTACAAAAGTAATTAGTAGTTTTGTCATTAAAAAATATTTTGGACTAGTAAGTAGTCCAAAAAATACTATTAATTCGGCAATAAAACCACTCATACCTGGTAATGCAAGGGAGGCCATCGAAAAGCTACTGAACATCGTGAATATTTTTGGCATTGGGATAGCTATTCCACCCATTTCGTCAAGATACACAAGACGTATTCTATCATAAGTAGTTCCGGCCAAGAAAAAGAGTGCAGCACCAATAAATCCATGAGAGATTATTTGTAAAAGGGCTCCATTGAGCCCCATATCAGTGATAGAACCAATTCCTATAATTATGAAACCCATATGTGATATAGAGGAATAAGCTATTCTTTTTTTTAAATTCCGTTGACCCAGAGATGTTGAAGCTGCATAGATTATTTGCATTGCACCTACTATCATCAACCAAGGAGAAAATATAGAATGAGCATGAGGAAATAATTCCATATTGATTCGAACTAATCCATACGCTCCCATTTTTAATAAGATTCCGGCTAGAAGCATACAAGTACTATAATGTGCTTCTCCATGGGTATCTGGTAACCATGTATGTAGGGGTATGATTGGTAATTTGACAGCAAAAGCAATAAAAAATCCAATATATAATAGTATTTCCAAGCCCAAAGGATAGGGCTGATTAGCTAATATTTCAAAATTGAGTGTTGGTTCATTAGAACCATATAAACCGATACCCAGAACTCCCATTAAAAGAAAAACGGAACCCCCTGCTGTATACAAAATAAATTTTGTAGCTGAGTACAAACGTTTTTTTCCTCCCCACATGGATACAAGTAGATAAACGGGAATTAATTCTAACTCCCACATCAGGAAAAAAAGTAAAAGGTCCCGAGAAGAAAATAATCCTATTTGCCCACTGTACATTGCTAACATCAGAAAATGAAATAATTGAGAATCTCGAGTAACAGGCCGAGCCGCTAAAGTAGCTAAAGTCGTGATGAATCCCGTCAGTAAAATTGGTCCTATAGAAAGTCCATCTATTCCTAATCTCCAATGAAAATCAAAAAAAGCGATCCATTTGAAATCCTCCACTAGTTGGATTAATGGATCATCCAATTGAAAATGATAACAGAATGCATAAGTCGTTAGAAGAAGTTCTAAAATACATATACATATAGTACACCAACGGATTACTCGATTTCCTATATGTGGAAGAAATAAAATTAATGAACCTGCAGATATTGGCAAAACTACAATTATTGTTAATAAAGGAAAATTATTCGTGGTAAAGACAAGATACATTTGGGCCAGAAAAATACGTGCTCAAAATATTTTTATTTGGTTTTGAGCACGTATTTTGTCGGTAAAAAAAGATGGATTCAAGGAGAGTTTTATGGAATGTATCAATAAGCTAGACCCATACTACGAGTTGTTTCTTGCGATAAATAAACTCGAACACTCAAGAAATCGGTCGGACAGGCAGATTCACATCGCTTACAACCAACACAGTCTTCGGTCCTTGGAGCAGAAGCTATTTGTTTAGCTTTACATCCGTCCCAGGGTATCATTTCTAATACATCAGTGGGACACGCTCGAACACATTGAGTACATCCTATACATGTATCATAAATCTTTACTGAATGTGACATTGTATCTATACAGTTTTGAACATCATAAGATTTCGATCTAGTAAACTAACTTAGAAATGGATCCTATATTTAGATACCAGACGAATCAATGAGTGATCAGAATCAATCTACTTCCGAATTGATTTAGGAGCTAGGGCCAAAATACTTTGATTTCTTATTTTTTTGCAACCATGATCGTACTTTACCTATCAAACCTGCTAATTTGAATTAATTTATGACTAT